TACGAGATAAAGCTTTTGATCGGAATGGCATATAAATCAACCCCGGGGACCCCTTAACTATTAAGGGGTTAATAGAACGAATCACACTTTTACCACTAAACTATACCCGCTACAATCCGATTATTATGTATAAATCTACTTTTTGTCGAACAAGATATTTGTTGGTAATCAAAAGATACGAAAGAATCGGGAAAATTAGAGCGTAAACGAGAAGACGTAATTAGATTAGGACCCTATTTTTATTTTATCCCAAGTTTTTTTATTAGAAGTTTTTCTCGGATATAGCTTGACAAAACTATTTAAGTCGTAACATAAAAATGCAGTGAACAAGAATTCACAGTTCCCTTCTTTTCCTATCTTACATTACTTGATATTTTTTTTATTACTAAACTAAAAAAAATAGTATAATAAAATAAAAAAAGTAAATAAATTAAGAAAGCAAATGATATTCATATTATATAAATATGAAAGGAATCTAAATAGTTCCTCGTATGATTGTTTCAATATAAATCAGAGGTTTTTGTGTTTTAAAATTTAAGAGGAACCTTTTTTAATTTGAGTCATTGGAACAAAATAGACCTGGCCCAGCTAGGTACTGGCCAGGCCGGGTAAATACCTGTTTTTTGTACAAAATCAAAAAGTACTTTTTGATTTATTTATTATTATTAATTTTTTTTATACATTTTCTACAGATAAATTAAATAAAAGTATTTTTTGAAGCCCTATATTGACTTTTATTTAATTTATTGTACTTTCTTTTGTGCATTAGGGAGAGATGGCTGAGTGGACTAAAGCGTCGGATTGCTAATCCGTTGTACGAGTTTTTCGTACCGAGGGTTCGAATCCCTCTCTTTCCGTTTTCATTGATAACTTTTTATTTCCTTTTTTTACTAGTTAAATTAAAAATGTGAAAGTTCTAAAATCCTACTAAATAACATTTTAAAATCGAGCAATAAAAACAAACCTTAGTTATTTTTTATTATTCACGTCCAGGATTACGTCCCGGATCATTAGATAGGAATCCGAAGATGAATAAAGAGACAAAGAATATCACTACTGTGTAAACAAATAGTTTTAGAGTAAGCATTACAGAATCTCCAAAAGTTTTTTTTAGTAAAAAAAAGAGAGTAGATCTTCCATGCGGATATTTGTATTTTAGCTTCCGTATCTTATTATATTTTAAGATATATTTTTTAAAATTGCCACCAAATTCAGAAAAAAACTCTTATACCCACAATTATACATTTTGGAAGAGGTCTTCGCTGGAAAAAGGTAATAATAATGAAGTCAAATGTGATGTTGTGAACTTTTTATACAATAATTTTACTATTTCACTCAAGGTTTCATACTCTAAGATTTATAGGATCTTATTGATTATTATAATTTTTTTACAATAAAACATGAATTTATCTAGGGCGTTAGTAAATACTATAAAAAGGTATTTAATTAATAATATTATCGAAAACTGACAGTAGCTTGCCAAACAAAAGCTAAGAGAAAAAAGAAAAGAGGTATTACTGGCATAACATCTACGACTGGATTTAAAAAAGCGTAGGCTTCGGGCAATTTGGCGGCGAAAAAACTACTAAAAAAAAGGGTAGAATTAAGACAGCTACAGGGCAAACTTAATATATTAAGCATAACAAACGTTTTGTTCTTGAGGGTAATTATATTTATTTTGATTGAGTTATTAATAAGTTGCATTATTTATAGAAGGTTAAAGAAATAAAGCGCATATACAAAAAACCCTTCTTTGATTTTAACTTGCCCAATCAAAAATTCTTCAACTTTGATTCTAAAATCAAAAGTAAATAGAATAAATCATACTTTCATATAATATCTTAATTGAATTAGATGTAATGATCAATAAATTCATTAGTTTAATTCTATATTTATACATAGAAAAATTATTTCAACAATCTAATTTATTTTATAGATAGTTAGACTCAAGTTGACGAACAACTAGTACCAATCTTAGTCTTTATTTGTATCATGGGGCGTGGCCAAGTGGTAAGGCAACGGGTTTTGGTCCCGGTATTCGGAGGTTCGAATCCTTCCGTCCCAGTGTGTATCTGTATACATACTCAAGATAGTTAAAAATTACTGGAGGCTTAAGAAATAAGAAAAACGTTTTCTTTTTTTTGAACGATCTTCGGTTTATGTTTAACAGTATAATATTGATTTAACAGTATAATATTGAATAAAAAGATTTTTTATTCTTATTTTTTATGAGTCTTCTATGAATGATATATTTTTTCACAAATTTAATAGAGTGCAAATAACCCGCGGATTAAATATAATTGTTATCCATTTGTAAAATTGATAAGCTCATATGAGTTCTTAATTTAATATTCGAAAAATAACATGTGAAATTGTTGAATATTTCTTATAAATATCGGGTAAATTTCAAGTTATTTGATGATGCAGATTCAAAAAATACTTCTAAGAGCCAATTCAAGCACCTCGTAAATTCAAATTTGTTGGAATTTGTAAAAACCTTTCAATCAAATAAAAAGTGTATTACACAGGAATTAACCTTTAGTAGGATTTGGTGATACAAAGAAATCACAAAAAAAGGTATGTTGCTGCCATTTTGATTAAAAGGATAAAAAATCCCCAAAGTAATGTCTAAACCCAATGATTCACGGCAAAGAAAGATAAAGGGTTTTAAAACAGGGAAAACTCTTGGCTCAACAACAAGAACTAGATTAAAATAAAGAAGGTGTGACCCATTTTTATATAGTTTTGTATAATCTTTTCCATTTTTTCTGCAGTAGGTAGAGAGTTTTCCATTTATATCATATTTCTTATTGGTCCCGGATAGTGTCCTCTTTTCTAACCAAAAAAGTCTACTGTTCTGGGAATTCCTCCGTGGAATTCTATGAACAAAAAAGTAACGGCTTAATACTTTCTTTTTTACTTAGATTGATATGAATTGAATAAAACGGGGTTTTTCTATTCGATTTGGTTAATTTATTTGTAAATGCTTTAATGTTTCTATGTCACTTCTATAATGTAGTGTCAACCTAATATAAAATAAACCTTTAGTTTTTGATTTTAGTAAATTCACAAATTTTAATTTTTTTTATTGTATTCTTTTCTCAACATTCCCATTTCTATTGACAATAATGTATCAAATAAATATAATCTGAGCGTGGATAAATTACTCTATTTCTCCCCGCTCTTCGGTTTATCTTTATTATGTTCAATAATTCTTCTATATTTTTTCTATATTTTTTTATGTTTGTTTTGTCTTTTTTAAATTTTTTGATTGCGTCGTACTATTTCATCTCTTTTTTTATTGGGATTACTATTGTATCTATACATGACATACTCTTTTTTTGAGTTCGGGTTGCTAACTCAACGGTAGAGTACTCGGCTTTTAAGTGCGGCTAGCATCTTTTACACGTTTGTATGAAGCAAGTGATTCGTCTATACCATCGGTAGAGTTTGTAAGACCACGACTGATCTTGAAAAAAATGACTGGAAAAAACAGCATGTCGTATTAATAAAGAATTCTAAGAATATTTTGTTCTTACTGTTATGGGGATAGGGCGAAACCTTGCTTAATTTAACAAGCAGATAAATTCAAACTAAATTGATAGTTAGGTCGATTAAATAAATGGATAGATCCTAACTATAGGTTCCAATTATAGGAAAAGAAAAAGTAACGAGCTCCTATTCTTAATTTTTGAATGATTACCCGATCTAATTAGACGTTAAAACTATATTAGTCCTTGACGCGGGGAATGCTTTTCCCATGAGCGTATTATCAATTTGTTTTGAATCCTAACTATTAGCTATCTACATTATGTAGTAGAAATAAATGTGTATGAAGAAGGCAGTATATTGATAAAGAAATCTTTTTTTAATCAAAAGAGCGATTGGATTGAAAAAATAAAGGATTTCTTACCATCTTGTTATCCGAACATAAACCTCTTGTTCGAAAAAACAGAGGATCAAGAGTCCGTTTTTGAATCGTATCTTTTTCCGAGGTATCCTATTATTATTTTTTATTATTTTTAAGATAATACCTTGTTTTGACTCTATCGTACTATGTATCATTTGATAACCCAATATATCCGATCCTATTTTCGGTTAAAATCAAATTTCAAATGACGAAATATCAAGGATTTTTAGAGCTAGATAGATCTGGGAAATATCAACTCCTATACCCACTTATCTTTCGGGAGTATATGTATGCATTTGTTCGTGATCATGGTTTAACTAGAAGGAACTTATTAAAAAAAGTGAGTTCTCGCAATCACTATAGTTTACTGGTTATAAAACGTTTAATTTTTCGAATGTATCAAACGAATCATTTGATTATTTCCCATAAAGATTCTAACCAAAATCAAGTTTTTGGGTTCAATGAGAATTTGTATTATCAAATGATATCAGAGGGGTTTGTTGGCATTGTGGAAATGCCATTTGCCCTACGAGTAACATCTTCCTTACCGAGGCGAGAAGTCATAAAGTATTATAATTTACGATCAATTCAGTCAATATTTCCTTTTTTAGAGGACAAATTTACACATTTAACTTATGCCTCAGATGTACTAATACCCTATCCGATTCATCTGCAAATCTTAGTTCAAACCCTACGATGTTGGGTAAAAGAGGCCTCTTCTTTGCATTTATTAGGGCTTTTTCTTCAAGAGTATTATAATTGTAATAGCTTTTTTATTCCAAAAAAATTTAAAAATAAAGATATTTCAATTTTTTCAAAGAGTAATCCAAGATTTTTTTTGTTCCTGTATAATTCTTATGTTTGTGAATATGAATCCGTCTTACTTTTTCTCTGCAACCAATCTTCTCATTTACGATTAACATCTTCTGGTGTCTTTTTTGAGCGAATATTTTTCTATGTAAAGATAAAGCATCCTATAGAAGAAGTGTTTCCTAATGATGGCCTATGGCTCTTTCAGGATCTTTTCATGCATTATGTTAGACATCAAGGAAAATCAAGTCTGGCTTCAACGGATACGCCCCTTTTGATT